GTTCATATTCCGGGTTGGGTTCATCTCTGTAGTAATTGGATGAACCAGATTGTAGACATGAAAAGGTAAGAACTCAGCGGGACTTATCCCCTTATTATAGCGGCGAGGCCCCGCTGAGTTCTTACTCTTAAATGAGACTTTGATATATTCCATTTAATGTATTCCATAAGATAAAAATTGGAAAATTATCCAGTCAACATATTTTATTCATAGAAATTATAAAAGGGGGATCCGGGTTCTGATCTGATGTTTCATTTCAAACTACTCTACTCTTTTGTTTCTTATAATGAATTACTCCCCCCTAACCCCTTTTTTGTTTGTCCACTACTTTCATAAATAGAAATTAGAAATATAAATAAGGGATTTCGATAGACACGAAAAAGAAGGATATAGTAATCTTTGACGAACAGACAAAAAAAGTGATTATTATTTCATTTCAATATAAGATGACACAAGAAAGGGTAGAAAATAAATCCTTTCTTGTGTCGAATAGCAGATAAGTAAAACTAGTAATCCCCCCTAGATAGAAGTATTTGTTCCTTTCATTTATACCACCCTTTCCTTAATTTTAATAGTCTAAAGATTTTTGAATCTAGAAATTCATTTCGTACAATTGAACCTTTTCAAACTGTTTCTTTTTAAGAACCAAAAAAATTTGTGCTAAAATAACAGATGCCAAAAAGAACAAAAGGCCTTGGACGCGTAATGGATCTTGAAGCACTATTTCTGCATCTCCCTGACCAAAACCTCCTATATTAGGATTGCTTGTTAATGGTTGATCAAGCTTGATGGATTCACCCTCTGAAACAAGAAGTTCCGGTCCAGGAGGTATAATATCAACCACTTGATGTCCATCTGATGCATCAACTATGGTTATTTCATATCCCCCCTTTTCTTTACGTACTATTCTGCTTACTATTCCCGCCGATGTAGCATTATAGACTGTATTATTACTCTTGCTCCCATCAGGATAAATCTGACCTCTTCCTCTATTCCCACCTACATATATTGGATATTTTAAGAAGTGAACGTCTTTCTTCGTAGCAGGGTCAGGGGAAAGAATGGGAAAAACAATTTCACTATATTTCTGACCGGGAACAGGACCTATCACAAGAATATTTCGTTTATTGGGACGGTAACTCTGAAAGGATAGATTTCCCGTCCTTTCTTTCACCTCGGGAGAAATACGATCGGGGGGGGCTAATTCGAATCCTTCGGGTAAAATAAGAACAGCCCCCACATTCAAAGCCCCCTTTTTCCCATTAGCAAGAACTTGTTTCAGTTGCATATCATAGGGGATTCGAACAACTGCTTCAAATACAGTATCAGGAAGCACAGTTTGCGGAACTTCAATATCCACGGGCTTATTAGCTAAATGGCAATTTGCACATACAATTCGTCCAGTTGCTTCACGCGGATTTTCATAACCCTGCTGCGCAAAAATGGGATATGCATTTGAAATAGATGCCCGAGTGATTACATATATCATAATCGATACAGAAATAGATCGAGTCATCTGTTCCTTTACCCAAGAAAAAATATTTCTATTTTGCATGGTTCAATCATTGATCCCAGAATTTCTACAATAAAATAGAAAGGTAGCTAACTAGTGTAGTTCCCTATCCACGAGTCTGCCATTGTACTGGAATAATTGTACTGGAATATGGGACGAATACCCTAAACAGGTAGAAGTATAACTAAGGAATAAATAAGATTGAAAATATTTTTCTTAAATTCTTCAAACACGAAGAGACATTCTTATTTGATTGATATCAGGAGATCAAATGAGTTCTTTATTCGTTCATTGAATGATAAATGACTACAAGCGAAGGAGAGACACGATTTAAATAATGGAAGATCCAATATTTCACAATTGTATCTAGAATAACTGGAAAAGTGGAAACAAGACCGGATATAATTTGATCGTTATGAGCTAATCCAAAATCGTTGTAGACCGAACCAATCATAAGTTCCCAACCATGGGTTGAATGAAATCCGATCCATAAATCAGTAACTAAAAGAATCGAAAAAGCTTTTATTGTGTCACTCAAGTTATAGATGAATTCCTGAACCCAAGAATTAAGAATAACAAGTTCTTCATTACCCAGAATAAAATAACCACTTAGAATAGCGAAACAGATTATATTTGTCGAGAAATTAAAAATTATATGGAAATTATACTCATCGTGTGTTTTGACTAATTGTACTGTTTCTTTGTGTATTCCTATACGAAGCTTTTGTATATGTGTTTCCGGGTATTCCTTTATCATTTCGTCCAACAGGAATAGTTCTTCTAATTCTATAAATCTTTCTAGAATGCTTTTTTCTTGAATATCATTCAAGAGAGTTTCGGATTGCCGGGTATTCCACCAATTAATAACCCAAGGTTCCAGACTTTTATTAAATGAGAGAGAGACCCACCAAGGCAAAAATATTATGGATATAATATATGGGAGGGAAGTCAATGCTTTTGTTTTTTTCATTTTTTTTTTCTGTGAATTGTTAATGAATCTGCTGCATTCGTCATTCGTCGATTCTATTTTATATTTATCTGAACACGAATTCTATAACAAGGTATCGAACCTATGAATTTATTCCCATTTTTTTTTTTTTTTTTTATTATTGAGTCCTTGGATCTAGCAAAATAAAATAATAAAATATAGAAAAGAGTCTTTTTCAGATAAAAAAAAATAAGCAAGCAAATACGATTCCCAGAGATATCTCAATTGGGTAAATTCCAACTAATTTCATCCCCATTTGTTCTTTGTTCCTGGTCGATGAATACTCGAAAATCCACTAGAAGTAACAAATATGATTCGAATTTCGAGACAAAAAAAGCCTTCCCGGATCAATTAATTAATTATTTCGAAATGTTTATGTTTCACCGCCTAACCATAACCACAGTCCAGGAATAACGTAACCTATCAATTCAAAATATTGGATAAATTCTCTTAAGTCTTTTGAAGAAACTTCTTTATTAAAAAGGGAATTAGCAAGTTCCCTCCTTCATACTAAGAAAACATTAATTCTTCATTTCAAAATACTTCAATTGGTACACGCAAGAAATAGGCTAATTCGGCAGCTTTTTGTTCAATTTCTCGTGGAGTAAGATTCTCATCAGTGCCAGTCAAGGGAATGGCCCCTTGGCCTCTTATTTCCATATAAAGGACACGACGAGGATAAAGACCCTCTTTAACCTCCATTCTGATGGATTGGATATCTTTCATAAAGAAACGAAGGAAAATGCGACGATTTATTCCAGGAAATCCCCAACGAAAAATACAAACAATTCCTTCTTTTCTATCAAATCGATCATAACCACTACCTACATTCCATGCAATTGTACACCACAAATAGGAGCTAATAAATAGACCCGCGATCCCATAAAAAGACATTATGATCCCTTGCGGAAAAAAAAAGATTTGCTGAGATGGAAATACGGGTATAAGATTCCTACCAAGATAACTGGAAGTTCCAACCACTAAGAATCCTAATGAACCTAAAAAAAGGATACAGGCCCAAAAAAAATTACTTGTTTTTCGAGACCCCGTTATAAGTTCTATCCAGATATGCTCTGATCGCCAGTTCATATTATACTTACTATACTCGATCCGGTTGTATTCAATTGGAATTGAGAGAATAACCCAAATAAATTTGACTTAACTTTTCTTGACCCCGAAGTAACTCTCATCAACTAGCACTATTTTGACGGGAACTATTAGGAGTAATTGGTTAGATACATTGACTTTCTATTTCAAACTATTCACCAATTTATTTTTAACCAGCTAGACCCATACCCATATATAATCTGCATTTATGCAGATATCGTGTATCCGTATGCATATGAGCCTCTCATTTGTGTTCGGAAAGAGCCACATACAAATTTAGATAATCTTATTTTCTTGGACATGAAGAGATAAAGAAGCCATTGCAATTGCCGGAAATACTAGGCCCACTAAGGGCACAAAAATAGAGGGTAGATCTGTCATAGAATGGGTGCCCCAATTTAATATTTGTTTTTTTAATATATCTTATGATAAGTATATCTAATATAACTAATGATAAGTATATCTAATATAACTAATATTAAGTAGTTAATAAGTGCAAGGAATATAAATGTGTACCTAATTCATCGTTATACATAAATATAAAATATGTATGATAATTCACTTTAATAATAACATATAATATAAGAAACTTTCTTATTCTCCCATCCTTTTTTATTCTTTGTATTTTTTTTTTATTTTTTACTTAAGGGTATTAAAGAGTTTATTATGAGTTCGCGACTTTCACTAATCGAATCCAACAAAGCAAACGGTAACTTGATTCTATAAACTTGATTCCATAATAAAAGTGAGGGTTCTTAGTCAAAATAAATTCTTTCTATTATATATTTATTTAGAATTTATTATATAATAAATTCTAAATAAATATAATAAATTCTAAATAAGATCTATTTTTGTCTCGATTAAAATAAAATTAATACGTAAGAAGGCCAGATAAAATTATTTTTTCTTTATGTCTTTCCTTTCCCTAATTCCTCGGAAGGAGAAACTTACTCTTTTAGCTTTTTTATCCTATTGATTAATAAAGGGTTCCTGATTAGTAATCAGGAATTAGGAGTAAGATAAAAAATAGAAAAATTGATATGACGGAAAAAAATAATAATTATCCAAAACTTATAGCTCTTACTACAAGTAGAACTAATGTTGAAAAGAGCATTCTTCTTAACTTAAGTTTTTTTACGATAAATTAAATACAAATAAAATACTCGTTCGCTACAAATAATTGAATCGAGTGCTATACTTTAATTTATTGAATTTTGATTCAGAGGAAAAAAACCGTGGAGCTGAAATAACTCACTCAAAACACCTCTTAAAGGATTACGTGGTACGATTGAGTCGAATAAGCCCTTATGGAATGAATACTCAGCCGCTTGTGAACCTTCGGGTACTGTTTTATTTAATGTTTGTTCAATTACTCTTTTACCCGCAAATGCA